TTTTTTTTTTATTACAAATATCCACAATAACTTTATTCGTACTTAAAACAGGAATATTACCGCCGGAGTTTTTTGATTTATGAAAAAACCAAAGCCCCTTATCGGATTTGAACCGATGACTTACGCCTTACCATGGCGTTACTCTACCACTGAGTTAAAAGGGCTTGTTTGATTCAATTACTGAATAAAGTCACGAATTACTAGCCACTATGAGTTTAGTATATAGACTTATTATAATCTATGTACATAGATTATAATAAGTCTATATCTTATACGTATAGCGGTTCGTTCAGAAATTAAAAATTTTACTTGTGCGGTAAATAAAATTCTAGGGAAGGATATACTAGTGAATATAGGTAAAATAAAACGGTTTATTGATATTGGATTTGATAAATAGCAATACAATGAATTTTTTCCGATCCTAATTGACATCATAACGAAATTGATTTAATTGCTACACGTACCTACTAATTTAACAGAGATCCAACATATTTCATTGAATGATTGATAAAGAAATTTGGCGCAGCCTCTGAACTAAATTATGAACTAATTTATTGGCGGAAAAAATGCTATAGAATCGTGAAAGATAGAAAGATCCTCCGTATCGAGTCATACCATACCATCCCATCCCATTCCATTATATTGACAATTTTTAAAAATTATGCATACTATCTGCATAGTATCAGGGCGGCCGTTCAAGTATGGTATGCCCCCATCGTCTAGTGGTCCAGGACATCTCTCTTTCAAGGAGGCAGCGGGGATTCGACTTCCCCTGGGGGTAGGGTACTACGAAAGGAAGTTGATCATGGATTATCAATAAGCCTGGAATTTATTTTTCCTGGGTCGATGCCCGAGCGGTTAATGGGGACGGACTGTAAATTCGTTGGCAATATGTCTACGCTGGTTCAAATCCAGCTCGGCCCAAAAATTCGCCGATCTACCACGAAATGGTATCATATAACCCATTTTGTGCTCTTCAGAAATGCCCGATCCCCCCCTCCCCAATACGGAAGAGAAATTTGCTTCTCTGCTATATCTATAGCACTCTTTATTTACTATAGTTACTCTATTTTTCCAACAAATTAGGATCTTGATATGATAATGGTCTTTATTCTTATAAGGATCTATAAGTATAAAATACAATCTAAGGAAAGGGATAAAGAAAAAAACCCTTTTCATTGAAAGAAAAATTATCCCATTTATTTGGCAATAAGGAAAGGGTTACTAGTAATCCAGGTTGGTCTCACTAAAGCGCAAGCGCATACTCATATGGGTATCATATATATCACTCACGGCTCTGTTACAACACGCCAATTTGAATCTAAATTCAAAATTGAAGGGGTTAGAATAAAATCATAAAAATATGTATACATAATACTTTATTTTATTATGGTATTTACTTGGGATTGTAGTTCAATTGGTCAGAGCACCGCCCTGTCAAGGCGGAAGCTGCGGGTTCGAGCCCCGTCAGTCCCGACGGATCCAATAAAAAAATATATCAACTCTGCTCTCGATTTTTTGTGAAAGATTTTTTTTGTATTAAAGTAACTAGAATTTCATTCCCAACGGCAATCCCTCTTATTTATTTTTTTCTTTTTTATTTCACATTTATCATCAATCGGGTAATTTCCATTTCTTTGACTAGTACTAATTCGATTGATGGGAGATAGACATATGTGAATTAGGATAATTATTGGTAGAATCAGATTCGGGATTCCAAGAGATACCATACTGTACTGAGTATGGCTTTTTCGGTTACTGCTACTCTGTCGAATAGAGTACTCTATGTTTCCCGGAAGTACATATATAAATGGAATTTGCACGATATAAAATAACTTTAACATAGTTATTGTAATAGAATACTTTCAGGGATCGCTTTTTTCTTAGGGGGTTTCCTTGAAAGAACAAACTTTTGAAATTTTTAGATAACAATAAAAATAATAAAAACAAACAGTTAATTTGATGGAATATTAGATTTTTTATACCGAAACTTGTACTCGTCTGTATCATCCTTCTTTTGTTTTCCAAGAAGATTAGATCTGTAAAAAAAAAGAAGTTTCGAACTTAACTCCTTTCTTTTTTTTTATTTAGATTCTATTGTTTATTGAGGGTTGTTTAGAATCAATGGTAAGTGTAAGGGCGGTTCAATGATACTTCATCAGATGGTTGGACAAAGAGGGCAGTAGGTTATATAAAAGAAAGAATAAAAAAGAATGATAAATAAAAAAGAAAGGAATTATTGGTTGGATCAGGAATAAAATTTGGAGTTCGGTATGGATAAAAGATCTTCCTATGTTATACTATTCAATTCTTGACCATGAATTGATTTGATAGTGCAGATATTGTTATTCATGATATTGATCTGATCCGATTCGATATCATCGAGATGTAATTCATCCCGTTGAATTTACAAGCGAAAGATTTATTATCTCTATGGGATTAACTCCCGAGTTATTGCAAATTAAAGAAAAACGAAACAATGAGATTATGGAAGTAAATATTCTCGCATTTATTGCTACTGCACTGTTTATTCTAGTTCCTACCGCTTTTTTACTTATAATATACGTAAAAACAGTCAGCCAAGGTGATTAATTTGAATTAAACTTTACTTTTTAGTTCTTATCAATAATTGAAGAGAAGAAAGGGATTCAAATTTCGCGTCTTAAATGAACCGGGCAGACTAGAATTCGCCGTATTCTATGAAATACGATAGTATGGTAGAAAGATTCAGATATTTCTTTCTACCATACTATCTACTATTGTTATTGTAGTGTATATAAGGTGTATTGTAATCCGGGTTAATTTAATAGAGATCAATCTACAACAGTATCGTCATATTTCTATATATCGGTATATATATATGGATATCAATTACATATTATATATAATGTATATAGCGCCCCCCAATTCTATTTCTTTGCTTTATCCATCTGTTTTGTATTTAATTTGTGTTGATTTCAATCAATTTGAAATAATCGAAAAGCGACTCGTACGATTCTAATTCCTGTATTGCTGGTTATTTTCAATATGAATCCTGATCAAAAGAATCAAGGGCCTCTTTGATGGGTATAATAAAAGAAAAAAGTAATCTTTTTACTAGCATTCTGACAAAGAAGTCATTGATCGATCAGTTGACAGATGATCTATGGAAACTCCTTCGGATTTCGAAAAAAGGGGGGGTTAGTAAACCTCTTTTAACGTTTGAACAGTGAGTTCAATAAAACAAATACAACATAAATAAAATTTGCAAAATATTAAAACAAACGGGAAATGCGCAATATGTGACTCGCCCAAGACATTATTTTAGTCTGTGTAGTAGTATCTCGTTAGAGAACTTCTATGTCTGTTTCCGATAGAAAATGTGTATCTACGTAATGTAATAACAGAACTATTTTATCTTTGAATAATAAAAAAGTTCAACTCTTCCTCACGGTCCATATCTAATTTTAGTAAGAGCGGGTTCATCGAAATAGAAAATTGATCAAGAATTTCGTTGGAATAAATTTACTACCATTTGTATTTCTTTTACTTTTTATTCTTTTTACTTTCGAAATACAAACACGGAAATAATTGAAATATTTGTTAAATTGAAAGAGTATTCTTCATATATATTATTCAAAAACTATATTACAACACTAAACCCAAGAAAATTTGGAAATGCAGATGTTTTTTTATTTCTATTTCAATTTAAAAATTTAATTTTAAATTGAAATAGTGTTGAAATAGTGAAATTTCAACTAAAAAAAGATTTTCAGAACTGAACGATTTATACAAAAAAAAATTGATAAAGTTTAATTCCTAAACTCAATTACAATTAGTAATACTTCTAGAGTCCACTTCTTCCCCATACTACGAGTGAAAGGGAAAATGTAAAGACTACCATTAAAGCAGCCCAAGCGAGATTTACTATATCCATATGAATTATGTCCCCTATCTCTATGACGGAATTCTTGAATTATTGTTCACTAATAAATAATAGTGGAATCACTGGCGCAGAGTCAAAAATTCTGACCTAAGATCGTTGATGAAACAATCCAATAAATTCAACTCTAACTTATAAGGAAGGGGTCTTAGAAGAGTTCTAGTATAATCAGAAAAGATTAAGCACAAGCTTAATATGCGGAGACCCCCTCCCCTTGGAAGTATCAAAGAAATTATATTAAATTAATATGTAGAAATAAGAAAAATAGATTCTTTCTTTTGTTGCCCTTCATTAAGTAAGTATAAAAAAATAGAATAAAGGTAGATCACTACCTAGCCCATACTCTATTTCTTTCCCATTTTATTTTGATCTAATCCTTAACGTCTCCTTATTGTCTCTATGAAACAATCGGAGGACGCCTTATTATGTTCTTGCCTAGAGGTTAACGAAAAAAGAAAAAAGGTATATATTATATATAAGTAAAAGCCAATTACTCATTCAATCGAATTAATATTGATTGAATTGATTGAATACCGGAGTACTCAAAGACTTTGATGAATATGTATACAAAGTATCTTCTGTCCTTTCCGCAACTAAAAACGCAATTAGATTTCCGTCCTTCTATCCAATCGAATTCCAAACCCGGCCCATAAACGTAGACACTCCGTTAGTAATGGAAGGACTATCAAGATTTATCAGTTTCCTGCGTTTGCTTTCGCCGGAAAAATTTTCCAAATTATATCAGCAAAACAGGAGAGGTTATGTCAATTCTTTTGGTGATTAGGCGACACCCGGATTTGAACTGGGGAAAAAGGATTTGCAGTCCCCCGCCTTACCGCTCGGCCATGCCGCCAAAACGATACAAAAAAAAATCTATGAAAAAATTATCCGTTTGTCTTCTTATTTATCGTACTGTACTTGTATTTTGAATCTTAATCCCGTTTTTCTTAATTCCTTTTCTAAAAGAAATCTTTTTTTTGTTTGGGTTGGGTTGGATCCATCCCTTCGATTGATTGTATAGTATCTTAAAACCACACAATCTATAAAAATTTCCCTTACTTTTTCTAGTGAAAAACAA